GTTAATGTAGCTTAATAATAAAGCAAAGCACTGAAAATGCTTAGATGGATTTTTAATCCCATAAACACAAAGGTTTGGTCCTAGCCTTATAATTAATTGGAGGTAAGATTACACATGCAAACATCCATAAGCCGGTGTAAAATCCCTTAAACATTTTTTAAATTTTAAGGAGAGGGTATCAAGCACATAATTATAGCTTAAAACACCTTGCCTAGCCACACCCCCACGGGACTCAGCAGTGATAAATATTAAGCAATAAACGAAAGTTTGACTAAGCTATACCTCTTAGGGTTGGTAAATTTCGTGCCAGCCACCGCGGTCATACGATTAACCCAAACTAATTATTCTCGGCGTAAAACGTGTTAATTAAACCAAAGTTAATAGAATCAAAACCCAACTTATATGTGAAAATTCATTGTTAGGATGTAAGATCTACAACGAAAGTCATTCTATAAATTAAAATTACACGATAGCTAAGATCCAAACTGGGATTAGATACCCCACTATGCTTAGCCCTAAACTTCAATAATTCCACAACAAAATTATTTGCCAGAGAACTACTAGCCACAGCTTAAAACTCAAAGGACTTGGCGGTACTTTATATCCACCTAGAGGAGCCTGTTCTATAATCGATAAACCCCGCTCTACCTCACCATCTCTTGCTAATTCAGCCTATATACCGCCATCTTCAGCAAACCCTAAAAAGGCGTTACAGTAAGCACAAGAACAAACATAAAAACGTTAGGTCAAGGTGTAGCCAATGAGATGGGAAGCAATGGGCTACATTTTCTATCAAAGAACACCACGATACCCTTTCTGAAATTAAAGGACAAAGGAGGATTTAGTAGTAAATTAAGAATAGAGTGCTTAATTGAATTGAGCAATGAAGTACGCACACACCGCCCGTCACCCTCCTCAAACTATGCCTAAAAAAAAATAAATAATTAATAACAACAGGCTTACGAGAGGAGATAAGTCGTAACAAGGTAAGCATACTGGAAAGTGTGCTTGGAATAATCACAGTGTAGCTTATTAGAAAAGCATCTGGCCTACACCCAGAAGAATTCATCATATTGAACACTTTGAACCAACCCTAGCCCAAAAACAAACCAACATAAGTATTATCTTCTTATTAAACTAAATCATTTAGTTTCACAAAAGTATTGGAGAAAGAAATTAATTATCAGGAGCTATAGAGTTAGTACCGCAAGGGAAAGATGAAAGAATATCGTAAAAGTAAAAACAAGCAAAGATTAGACCTTGTACCTTTTGCATAATGAATTAACTAGAATAACTCTAGCTAAAAGAATTTCAGCTAGAAACCCCGAAACCAAACGAGCTACCTAAGAACAATTTTATGAATTAACCCGTCTATGTAGCAAAATAGTGGGAAGATTTTTAGGTAGAGGTGATAAGCCAAACGAGCTTGGTGATAGCTGGTTACCCAAAAAATGAATTTCAGTTCAACTTTAAATTTACTATAAGAATTTATAATCAAAACGTAAGTTTAAAATATAGCCGAAAGAGGGACAGCTCTTTCGGCAAAGGAAAAACCTTTCATAGAGAATTAGCCTTTTTAATCCCTGCCTAACCATTGTCGGCTTAAAAGCAGCCACCAATAAAGAAAGCGTTCAAGCTCAACACTTAAATCTATTAATACCAAAAATTTTAACTAATTCCTATTTCATTACTGGGTTAATCTATTAATTTATAGATGAAATACTGTTAATATGAGTAACAAGAAAATATTTCTCCTAGCACAAGTGTATAACAATCCGGATAACCATTGTTAGTTACCGACTAACAGGTATTAAACTACTTATTGAACTACCTAACTTATTACCGTTAACCCAACACAGGAGTGCTTCAAGGAAAGATTAAAAAAAATAAAAGGAACTCGGCAAACCCGAACCCCGCCTGTTTACCAAAAACATCACCTCTAGCATTACAAGTATTAGAGGCACTGCCTGCCCAGTGACTTAAGTTAAACGGCCGCGGTATCCTGACCGTGCAAAGGTAGCATAATCACTTGTTCCTTAATTAGGGACTAGAATGAATGGCTTAACGAGGGTTCAACTGTCTCTTATTTTTAATCAGTGAAATTGACCTTCCAGTGAAGAGGCTGGAATAAAATAATAAGACGAGAAGACCCTATGGAGCTTAAATTTTATAGTTTAATATATACGTACATTTACATACCCTAATGGCACAATAAAATATAATTATAAACTAAAAATTTTGGTTGGGGTGACCTCGGAGAACAAAAAAACCTCCGAATGATTTTAACTTAGACCTACATGTCAAAGTAAACAAAAAATCTTATTGACCCAAAATACATTTGATCAACGGACCAAGTTACCCTAGGGATAACAGCGCAATCCTATTTAAGAGTTCATATCGACAATTAGGGTTTACGACCTCGATGTTGGATCAGGACATCCCAATGGTGCAGAAGCTATTAATGGTTCGTTTGTTCAACGATTAAAGTCCTACGTGATCTGAGTTCAGACCGGAGTAATCCAGGTCGGTTTCTATCTATTCACAATTTCTCCCAGTACGAAAGGACAAGAGAAATAGAGCCACCTTAATAATAAGCGCTCTAAACAAAAATCTATGAATCAAATCTTAACAGAGTGATGTATGTACAATACTCAACCTAGACAAGGTTATTAGGGTGGCAGAGCCAGGAAATTGCGTAAAACTTAAAACTTTATCCCCAGAGGTTCAAATCCTCTCCCTAATAGTGCCACTTATTAATATCTTAACCCTCCTAGTTCCCATTTTAATCGCCATAGCTTTCCTTACATTAGTGGAACGAAAAATCCTAGGATACATACAATTACGAAAAGGTCCTAATGTAGTTGGACCATATGGTGTTCTCCAACCATTTGCAGACGCTATAAAATTATTTATCAAAGAGCCCTTACGACCTCTCACCACTTCTATTTCACTATTCATAATTGCACCTACCCTATCCTTAACCCTAGCCCTAACACTATGAATCCCCCTTCCTATACCTCACCCACTAATCAACCTCAACCTAGGTATTCTATTTATCTTAGCCACATCCAGCCTCTCAGTCTACTCTATCTTATGATCAGGTTGAGCATCCAATTCCAAGTATTCTCTATTTGGTGCACTACGTGCAGTAGCTCAAACAATTTCATACGAAGTAACAATAGCCATTATTCTCCTCTCAGTCCTCCTCATAAGCGGCTCATTCTCCCTCCAAATACTTATCACAACACAAGAACAAATATGACTAATCATCCCAGCATGACCAATAGCTATAATATGATTCATCTCAACCTTAGCAGAAACCAACCGAGCACCCTTCGACCTCACAGAAGGAGAATCAGAACTAGTCTCAGGCTTCAATGTAGAATACGCAGCAGGACCTTTCGCACTATTCTTTATAGCAGAATATACTAATATTATTCTAATAAACGCCCTAACATCCATTGTATTTCTAGGCCCTCTCCACAGTATAGCCTTCCCAGAACTTTACTCAACCAACTTCATAACAGAAACACTCTTTCTCTCCACTGTATTTCTATGAATCCGAGCCTCCTACCCACGATTTCGATATGACCAGCTCATACACCTTCTATGAAAAAACTTCCTACCTCTAACACTAGCACTATGTATATGACATGTTTCTATACCAGTCTTCCTAGCAAGCATTCCCCCCCTGATGTAGAAACATGTCTGATAAAAGAGTTACTTTGATAGAGTAAAATATAGAGGTTCAATCCCTCTTGTTTCTAGGATAATAGGAATTGAACCTACCCCTAAGAATTCAAAATTCTCCGTGCTACCTAAACACCTTATCCTACCCTTAGTAAGGTCAGCTAACTAAGCTATCGGGCCCATACCCCGAAAATGATGGTTTAAACCCTTCCCGTACTAATTAACCCTATTGCCTCATTAGTAATTTATTTTACCATCTTAATTGGACCTTTAATCACTATAATTAGCACCAACCTTATGTCTATATGAGTTGGACTTGAAATAAGCCTTCTAGCAATTACCCCCTTATTAATTAACAAAAAAAACCCACGATCTACCGAAGCAGCAACCAAATACTTTGTTACACAAGCAACAGCCTCCATAATTATTCTTCTTGCCATCATTATCAACTACAAACAACTAGGAACATGAATTTTTCAACAACAAACAAATACTGTTCTGCTTAATATAACACTAATCGCCCTAGCAATAAAACTAGGACTAGCACCCTTTCACTTCTGATTACCTGAAGTTACCCAAGGTACCTCCATACTTACAGGCCTTATCCTACTCACTTGACAAAAAATCGCCCCCCTGTCTATGCTATTTCAAATTAGCCATTTACTTAACCCTACAATTACACTTTTTATAGCCCTAACCTCAGTATTTATTGGAGCCTGAGGAGGTCTAAACCAAACCCAAACACGAAAAATTATAGCCTACTCATCAATTGCTCACATAGGATGAATAACAGCAATCCTCCCATATAACCCTACTCTAACACTTATAAACCTTTCCATTTATATTATTCTTACAATTCCAATATTTATAACCCTCATGTTAAATAACTCAACTACAATAAACTCAGTTTCACTCATATGAAATAAAATTCCCTCAACCCTATTCACTATCCTATTAATCTTATTATCCCTTGGAGGTTTACCACCCCTCACAGGATTCTTACCAAAATGAGCTATCATTTCTGAACTTCTAAAAAATAACTGCCTAACCGTAGCAACACTTATAGCCATGATAGCCCTACTTAACCTATTTTTCTATACACGCCTAATTTACTCAACCTCACTAACTATATTTCCAACAAATAATAACTCCAAAATATTACCTCATCACACCAACACAAACCATAACTTCATCCTTCCAACCCTTATTATTATAAGCACCCTAACACTTCCTCTATCACCCCAACTAATAACCTAGAAGTTTAGGATATAGAAGTCCAATAGCCTTCAAAGCTCTAAGAAAACAACCAAGTTTAACTTCTGAATAAAGACTGTAAGACTTCACCCTACATCTATTGGATGCAAACCAATCGCTTTGATTAAGCTAAGTCTTCAACTAGATTGGAGGGATTTAAACCCACGAAAATTTAGTTAACAGCTAAATACCCTATATCTGGCTTCAATCTACTTCTCCCGCCTATCAGAAAAGAGGCGGGAGAAGCCTTAGTAGAGAGATCTCTACACCTTCGAATTTGCAATTCGACATGAATATCACCTTAAGGCTTTGGTAAAAAGAGGACTCTCACCTCCGTCTTTAGATTTACAGTCTAATGCTTACTCAGCCATTTTACCTATGTTCGTAAATCGTTGATTATTCTCAACTAACCACAAAGATATCGGAACCCTGTACATACTATTTGGAGCTTGAGCAGGAATAGTAGGAACAGCCCTAAGCATTTTAATTCGAGCTGAACTAGGTCAACCCGGTGCTCTTCTAGGTGATGATCAAATCTACAATGTAATCGTAACCGCCCACGCATTCGTTATAATCTTCTTTATAGTTATACCAATAATAATTGGCGGATTTGGGAACTGACTTGTCCCACTAATAATTGGAGCGCCTGACATGGCATTTCCACGTATAAATAATATAAGCTTCTGACTTCTCCCTCCATCTTTCCTTCTATTACTGGCTTCCTCAATAGTAGAAGCAGGAGCAGGGACAGGATGAACAGTCTATCCTCCCTTAGCTGGGAACTTAGCTCATGCAGGTGCATCAGTTGATCTTACAATTTTCTCCCTTCACTTAGCTGGTGTTTCTTCTATCCTAGGAGCTATCAATTTTATTACTACTATCATCAACATAAAACCCCCTGCCATAACCCAGTACCAAACTCCATTATTTGTATGATCCGTATTAATTACAGCTGTTCTTCTTCTACTTTCCCTCCCTGTCCTTGCTGCCGGAATCACCATACTATTAACCGACCGAAACCTAAACACTACCTTCTTTGACCCTGCAGGAGGAGGGGACCCTATCCTTTATCAGCATTTATTCTGATTTTTTGGTCACCCAGAAGTTTACATCCTTATTCTACCCGGATTTGGAATCATTTCTCATGTAGTAACTTACTACTCCGGAAAAAAAGAACCATTCGGCTATATAGGAATAGTTTGAGCTATAATATCCATTGGATTCTTAGGCTTTATTGTATGAGCTCACCACATATTCACAGTAGGCCTAGATGTTGATACACGAGCTTATTTTACATCTGCAACTATAATTATTGCAATTCCTACCGGTGTAAAAGTGTTCAGTTGACTAGCAACATTACATGGTGGAAATATCAAATGATCCCCAGCTATACTATGAGCCCTAGGCTTCATTTTCCTATTTACAGTTGGTGGTCTAACTGGTATTGTCCTCTCCAACTCCTCTCTAGATATTGTCTTACATGATACCTACTATGTAGTAGCACATTTCCACTACGTTCTATCCATAGGAGCAGTGTTTGCCATTATGGCTGGGTTCGTCCACTGATTCCCATTATTCACAGGATACACCTTAAATGATACTTGAGCTAAAACACATTTTGCCATCATGTTTGTAGGAGTCAACATAACATTCTTCCCACAACATTTCCTAGGTTTGTCCGGTATACCTCGTCGTTACTCCGACTATCCAGATGCCTACACTACATGAAACACAGTCTCATCAATAGGATCATTCATCTCTTTAACCGCTGTATTAATTATAATTTTCATAATCTGAGAAGCATTTGCATCCAAACGAGAAGTTCTAACAGTATCTTACTCCTCAACTAACCTGGAATGACTTCACGGTTGTCCACCTCCTTATCATACATTTGAAGAACCATCCTACGTAAAAGTTAAATAAGAAAGGAAGGATTCGAACCCCCTAAAACTGGTTTCAAGCCAATCCCATAACCTCTATGTCTTTCTCAATGAGATATTAGTAAAATAATTACATAACTTTGTCAAAGTTAAATTATAGATCCAATCTATATATCTTACATGGCTTACCCCTTTCAACTAGGCTTACAAGACGCTACATCACCCATTATAGAAGAACTAATGAACTTTCATGACCATACACTAATAATTGTATTTCTCATTAGCTCTCTGGTACTTTACATTATCTCACTAATATTAACAACAAAACTTACGCACACCAGCACAATAGATGCTCAAGAAGTAGAAACAATTTGGACCATCCTACCAGCTGTTATCTTAATCCTAATTGCCCTTCCCTCTCTACGAATCTTATATATAATAGACGAAATTAACAACCCAGTACTTACAGTAAAAACTATGGGACACCAATGATATTGAAGCTACGAATACACCGACTATGAAGACTTATGCTTTGACTCCTACATAGTACCAACAAGTGACTTAAAACCAGGAGAACTACGATTGCTAGAAGTAGATAACCGAGTCGTCCTACCTATAGAACTCCCCATCCGAATACTCATCTCATCAGAAGATGTTCTCCACTCATGAGCTGTTCCTTCCTTAGGATTAAAAACAGATGCAATTCCAGGACGCCTCAACCAAGCCACAGTAACCTCAAACCGCCCAGGCTTGTATTACGGCCAATGCTCAGAAATCTGCGGATCCAATCATAGCTTCATGCCAATCGTACTTGAAATAGTCCCACTAAAACATTTCGAAAACTGATCAGCCTCAATAATCTAAACTCACTATGAAGCTTAAAGCGTTAGCCTTTTAAGCTAAAGTTAGAGGTATAAAATCTCCATGGTGAAATGCCACAATTAGATACGTCCACATGATTTATCACCATTGTCTCATCAATACTTACACTATTTATCTTATTTCAACTAAAAATTTCTTCACAAACCTTTCCTACACCTCCCTCACCTAAAACACTTATTACACAAAAAACTAAAAACCCTTGAGAAACAAAATGAACGAAAATTTATTCGCCTCTTTCATTACCCCAACAATAATAGGTTTACCAGTTGTAATTACTATTATTATATTCCCTTCAATCCTGTTTCCATCTTCAGAACGACTAATTAATAACCGTCTACACACGTTTCAACACTGATTAATTAAACTTATTATTAAACAAATAATATTAATTCACACCCCAAAAGGACGCACTTGAACACTAATAATTGTATCTCTAATTATATTTATCGGCTCCACAAATCTCCTAGGCCTTCTCCCTCATACCTTTACTCCTACTACCCAATTATCTATAAATCTCAGTATGGCTATCCCACTATGAGCAGGAGCCGTAATCCTAGGCTTCCGACATAAACTAAAAAGCTCGTTAGCACATTTCCTCCCTCAAGGAACCCCAATTTCACTTATTCCCATACTTATTATCATCGAAACAATCAGCCTATTTATCCAACCAATAGCCCTAGCCGTCCGACTTACAGCTAACATCACTGCAGGACACCTATTAATGCACTTAATTGGAGGCGCAACATTAGTATTAATAAACATTAGCCCACCAACCGCTACCATTACCTTTATTATCCTTCTATTGCTCACAGTACTAGAATTTGCCGTAGCTTTGATTCAAGCCTACGTATTTACACTATTAGTCAGTCTATACTTACATGATAACACATAATGACACACCAAACCCACGCCTATCATATAGTTAATCCCAGTCCATGACCATTAACCGGAGCTTTTTCCGCCATACTATTAACATCAGGCTTAGTAATATGATTCCATTACAACTCCACAATTCTCCTTTCCGTAGGACTTCTAGCAAACACCCTAACCATATACCAATGATGGCGAGACGTAATTCGAGAAGGAACATTCCAAGGCCATCACACTCCCATTGTACAAAAAGGCCTTCGATACGGAATAATCTTATTTATCGTATCAGAAGTCTTCTTCTTCGCAGGTTTCTTTTGGGCCTTCTACCACTCCAGCCTTGTACCAACTCACGACCTAGGAGGTTGCTGACCACCAACAGGCATCACACCTCTTAATCCACTTGAAGTCCCCCTCCTAAATACATCTGTACTTCTTGCCTCAGGAGTCTCAATCACATGAGCCCACCACAGCCTTATAGAAGGAAAGCGAAACAACATAAATCAAGCTCTCCTAATTACCATTATTCTAGGACTTTACTTTACAACCCTACAAGCCTCAGAATACTTCGAGACATCTTTCTCAATCTCAGATGGAATTTATGGATCAACATTCTTTATAGCTACAGGATTCCACGGTCTTCATGTAATTATTGGAACCACTTTTCTCATTATCTGCCTTCTCCGACAACTAAAATTTCACTTTACATCAAAACACCACTTTGGTTTTGAAGCAGCAGCATGATACTGACACTTCGTTGATGTAGTCTGATTATTCCTATATGTATCTATCTATTGATGAGGATCCTACTCTCTTAGTATAACAATTATAACTGACTTCCAATCAGTAGATTCTGATAAAATTCAGAAGAAAGTAATTAACATATTTATTATTATCCTAATTAATACTCTATTATCTCTTACCCTTGTTCTAGTCGCTTTCTGATTACCCCAAATAAACCTATACTCAGAAAAAGCTAATCCCTATGAATGCGGTTTTGATCCAACAAGCTCCGCACGCCTACCATTCTCTATAAAATTTTTTCTAGTCGCTATTACCTTTCTTCTATTTGACCTAGAAATTGCCCTACTACTACCTCTCCCCTGAGCAATTCAAACACTCAACATTTCTACTATAATTACTTCAGCCTTTGCCCTTATTACTATTCTTTCCCTGGGCCTTATATTTGAATGAACCCAAAAAGGACTAGAATGAACAGAGTAACTGGTAATTAGTTTAAATAAAATTAATGATTTCGACTCATTAGATTATGATTATACTCATAATTACCAACAATGACTTATACCTTCCTTAACATACTAATAGCTTTTATTATATCCCTTCTAGGAACCTTAATATTCCGATCTCATTTAATGTCCACTCTACTATGTTTAGAAGGAATAATACTATCTCTATTTATTATAACCTCAATATCCACCCTAAATTCCAACTCCATAATCCATATATCTATCCCAATTATCATTCTAGTATTCGCAGCATGTGAAGCAGCTGTCGGACTAGCCTTACTAGTTAAAATGTCAAACACATATGGAACAGACTATGTTCAAAACTTAAATCTCTTGCAATGCTAAAAATCATTATTCCATCATTCATACTAATTCCATTAACCTGAATATCCAAAAACAAAAAAACCTGAACCAACGTAACCTCATACAGCTTTTTAATTAGCCTATTTAGCCTATTGTTATTAGGACAAACAAATGAAAACAACTCAAACTTCTCACTTATATTCTTCTCCGATCACCTATCCACACCATTGATTATTTTAACAACCTGACTTTTACCCCTAATATTAATAGCAAGTCAAAATCACCTTAAAAAAGAAGAATTTAACTACCAAAAAATTTACATATCAATACTAATTAGTCTCCAAATTCTACTAATCATAACATTTTCCGCAACAGAAATAATCCTGTTTTATATCCTATTTGAAGCTACACTCATCCCCACACTTATCATCATTACACGATGAGGAAACCAAACAGAACGCTTAAACGCAGGGTTATACTTTCTTTTCTATACATTAATAGGCTCAATCCCTCTTCTAATTGCTCTAATTTTTATTCAAAACTCCACAGGAACCTTAAACTTCCTAATTTTATCCCTCAACAACAATACCTTAAACCTTACATGATCCAATAATATCCTATGACTAGCATGCATAATAGCTTTTCTTATCAAAATACCCTTATACGGAGTTCACCTATGACTTCCTAAAGCCCATGTAGAAGCTCCTATTGCCGGCTCCATGATTCTAGCAGCTATTCTTCTAAAACTAGGTGGCTACGGCATAATACGAATCTCCATTATTCTAGACCCTCTAACAAAACATATAGCTTATCCATTTATCCTATTATCTTTATGAGGAATAATCATAACAAGCTCTATCTGTCTACGCCAAACAGACCTAAAATCTCTAATCGCTTACTCTTCCGTAAGCCACATAGCCCTAGTAATTGTAGCCATTATAATCCAAACCCCTTGAAGCTTTATAGGAGCCACCATACTAATGATCGCCCATGGTCTAACCTCTTCTTTGCTATTCTGTCTTGCAAACACCAACTACGAACGAATTCATAGTCGAACTATAATCATAGCCCGCGGCCTCCAAATAATCTTTCCCCTTATAGCAACATGATGATTCCTCGCAAGTTTAGCAAACCTAGCCCTACCCCCACTTATTAACCTCATCGGAGAACTTTTTATTATTATATCCACATTTTCCTGATCTAGCCCAACTATCATCCTAATAGGAATTAACGTCATCATTACAGCCATATACTCCCTATACATACTTATCATAACCCAACGAGGAAAGTTCACTGCCCATATAAACAACCTCCAACCATCACATACACGAGAATTATCACTCATAGCACTTCACATAATCCCCCTAATACTATTAACAATCAACCCAAAACTAATTACGGGACTAACAATATGTAAATATAGTTTACAAAAAACATTAGACTGTGAATCTAACAACAGGAGCTAATACTCCTTGTTTACCAAGAAAGAATGCAAGAACTGCTAACTCATGCCTCCATGAATAAACTCATGGCTTTCTTACTTTTATAGGATAGAAGTAATCCATTGGTCTTAGGAACCAAAAACTTTGGTGCAAGTCCAAATAAAAGTAAAATGATAACATCCTCTATCCTTATAATCTTAACTCTACTATCAACACCCATCATTATCTCAATAACAAAATTAACAGAACGAATAGACTTTCCAATATATGCCACCACATCCATCAAGTATTCATTTATCATTAGCCTTATTCCATTATTTATGTTCTTCTCCTCCAACACAGAGTATATAATCTCCACCTGACACTGAATAAACCTAAATTCAATTGAACTAACAACAAGCTTCAAAATAGACTACTTTTCAATTCTATTTATATCCGTAGCCCTCTACGTCACCTGATCAATCATACAGTTCTCTTCATGATATATACACTCAGATCCCTGAATCAACCGATTTATTAAATACCTAATATTATTTCTAATTACCATACTAATTCTAACCTCAGCCAACAACCTTTTTCAACTATTCATTGGATGAGAAGGCGTTGGTATTATATCCTTTCTCCTTATTGGCTGATGATTTGGCCGTGCAGACGCAAACACCGCTGCTCTACAAGCAATCCTATATAACCGTATTGGAGATATCGGATTTATTCTAGCCATAACATGATTCTGTCTAAACATAAACTCCTGAGAACTTCAACAAATTCTTCTAACCAACAGTAACAACATAATCCCACTAACAGGACTCCTCATTGCCGCCACAGGAAAATCAGCTCAATTTGGACTTCATCCATGACTCCCCTCAGCTATAGAAGGACCAACCCCTGTCTCAGCTCTACTACACTCAAGCACTATAGTTGTAGCAGGAATTTTTCTAATAATTCGATTCCATCCATTAGTATCAAAAAACCCTACTATCATAACAATTATACTTTGTCTAGGAGCGATAACTACACTATTTGCAGCAATCTGCGCACTAACCCAAAACGATATTAAAAAAATTGTAGCATTTTCTACATCCAGCCAACTAGGACTAATGATAGTAACACTAGGCCTCAATCAACCCTACCTAGCATTCCTTCATATCTGTACCCACGCGTTTTTTAAAGCCATACTCTTCATATGCTCGGGTTCTATCATTCACAACCTAAATGACGAACAAGATATCCGAAAAATAGGAGGCATAATAAAACCCTTACCATTCACATCATCTTGCCTTACCATCGGCAGCCTAGCCCTCACTGGCATACCATTTCTCACAGGATTCTACTCAAAAGACTTAATCATTGAAACCATAAACACCTGCCATACCAACGCCTGAGCCCTATTAATTACTCTAATAGCCACATCCATAACCGCCGTCTATAGTATACGTATCATCTACTACGTCATCATAACTAAACCACGCTACCCCCCTTTAATTATCATAAACGAAAAAAACCCCAACCTTATTAACCCTATTAAACGTCTAGCACTAGGTAGTATCTTAGCAGGATTCTTTATCTCCTACAATATTCCACCGACCAATATCCAAGTACTAACCATGCCATGATATCTTAAAATCACAGCCATACTAATTACCATCTTAGGGTTTGCCATCGCACTAGAACTAAGTACCCTCACCCAAAACTTCAAAATAAACAAAAAAACTCAACTTTCATCCTTCTCAACTTTACTAGGATACTTCACTTCCACCCTTCACCGTTCCATCCCCCTAAAAGCACTTAACCATAGCTATAAAACATCCTTAAATCTTATAGACCTGATTTGACTAGAAAAAACAACCCCAAAAACCTTGTCCATCACCCAAATTTATATAGCCAAAATTCTAGGTAACCAAAAAGGGCTAATCAAACTTTACTTTATTTCATCCCTAATCTCTATATTATCAGTTTCATGCCTTTTCCTAGCTAATCTCGTGTAATTTCAATAATGATAAAAATTCCAGCAAACAAAGACCACCCAGCCACAAGCATTATTCAAGTAGCACAGCTATACATAGCTCCAACCCCAATTCCCCCCTCCAACATCACACCAACATCATCTACCTCATACATCATTCAATCAACTAAACTAACTTCATCATAATTATTTATTACATAAACAATAAACGCCTCTATCAAAAGACCTAAAATTAAAAATCCAAAGATCAATCAACTGGATCCCCAAGTCTCAGGATATTCTTCAGTAGCTATAGCAGTCGTATATCCAAACACAACCAACATTCCACCTAGATAAATTAAAAAAACCATTAACCCTAAAAAAGACCCACCAAACCCTAAAACAATTAAACAACCCACACACCCACTAATAATTAAGCCTAAACCCCCATAAATAGGAGAAGGCTTCAACGCCAACCCAAGACAACCAGTCAAAAATAATAAACTTAAAATAAAAATATAATTTGTCATTATTTCTACACAGCACTTAACTGTGACCAATGACATGAAAAATCATCGTTGTAATTCAACTATAGAAACCCTAATGACAATCATCCGAAAAACCCACCCCTTAATTAAAATTATTAACCACTCCTTCATTGACCTCCCTACTCCATCAAATATTTCATCATGATGAAACTTCGGCTCTCTCCTAGGAGTGTGCCTCATCGTACAAATTATTACAGGATTGTTTCTAGCTATACATTACACATCAGACACTACAACAGCATTCTCATCAGTCACCCACATCTGTCGAGATGTAAACTACGGCTGACTAATCCGCTATATACATGCAAATGGAGCATCAATATTTTTCATCTGCTTATTTATTCACGTAGGACGAGGCATCTACTACGGATCCTACGCCTTCCTAGAAACATGAAACATCGGAGTTATCTTACTATTTGCAGTAATAGCAACCGCATTCATAGGATATGTACTCCCATGAGGACAAATATCCTTCTGAGGTGCAACAGTTATTACCAACCTACTATCAGCAGTCCCATATGTAGGAACTACCCTAGTAGAATGAATCTGAGGAGGATTCTCTGTAGACAAAGCAACTTTAACACGATTCTTTGCATTCCACTTTATCCTTCCCTTCATCATCGCAGCCCTAGCAGTTGTCCATCTACTTTTCCTTCACGAAACAGGTTCTAACAACCCCACAGGCCTCAACTCAGATGCAGATAAAATCCCATTCCACCCTTACTATACAATCAAAGACCTACTAGGAATTGCCCTTATACTACTATTTCTAATATTTTTAGTTCTTTTCTCCCCTGACCTTCTAGGAGATCCTGATAACTACATACCTGCAAACCCACTCAACACTCCCCCTCACATTAAACCAGAATGATACTTCCTATTTGCCTACGCAATTCTTCGCTCAATTCCTAACAAGCTAGGAGGAGTCATTGCCCTAGTCCTATCTATTCTTATTCTTGCTCTTATACCCCTCCTACACACATCAAAACAACGAAGCCTCATGTTCCGCCCAATCTCCCAAACACTTTACTGAATTCTAGTAGCCAACCTCCTTATCCTAACATGAATTGGAGGACAACCAGTAGAACATCCCTTCATTATTATCGGTCAACTAGCCTCAATCAGCTACTTTACAATTATCCTAATCCTAATACCTATCTCAGGAATTATTGAAAACAAAATATTAAAATGAAGCCTATGCCTTGATAGTATAAACATTACACTGGTCTTGTAAACCAGAAACGAAGAATTGACTCTTCTCAAGACATCAAGAAGAAGGAACTAATCCTCACCATCAACACCCAAAGCTGAAATTCTCGTTAAACTACTTCTTGACAGTACATAAATTTATTTACCACATAATACATTTATGTATAACGTACATTAAACTATTTTCCCCAAGCATATAAGCATGTACATCTTATTAATGCACTAAGACATAAACTGTCAATCCACTATAAAACATTACCAACAGGGATATTATCTAATTACAAGAACTTAATGGTTCTAAGACATATCTGTGTTATTAGACATACACCATTACAGTCATAAACCTTTCTCTTCCATATGACTATCCCCTTCCCCATTTGGTCTCTTATTCTACCATCCTCCGTGAAACCAACAACCCGCCCACCATTACCCCTCTTCTCGCTCCGGGCCCATACGTTTAAGAGTGACTAGAAATGAACTTTATCAGGCATCTGGTTCTTACTTCAGGGCCATAACAGTCCTGCTGTCCATACGTTCCCCTTAAATAAGACATCTCGATGGTACGGGTCTAATCAGCCCATGACCAACATAACTGAGATCTCATACATTTGGTATTTTTTAATTTTCGGATGCTATCACTCAACATAGCCGTCAAGGCTTGAAACAATCCCCACATCATTCAGCCGGACTCACGGTGAAGGATCCTTAGTCCACTAAAACCAGATCTCGGAAGGCTAATAGTTAATGTTTTCTCGGACATAACACTGCAAACCCCCTTTCCCCCATCTGACTCCCAATGCCAAACCCCAAAAACACTGAGAGGAGTTCCTAGAACTCTCATAAGTACCCATTCATTCCAGAGGTTCACAAAAATTCACTAAAATTTTAGTATTGGTCAAATTTTCCCTCAACAAGAATTTGCATAATTGAAACCCACCCTACTCCTTTATCCCAAGTAGCTTGTTCTA